AAAGGTTCCAGAAGATGTTAATGGTAAGCAAGAAGATTGTTTACGAAGAAACAACAAGAAAAATTCATATTCTGATACATAAGAGTTATATAAGAATCGAAATAGTCTTTTATTTTCTTTTGGAAAAAAAAAAATCGATTTCATTGAAGTAATAAGACTATTCCAATTCGAATAGTAGTTGAGAAAGAATCGCAATAAATGCAAAGATGGAACATCTTGGATCCGGTATTGAAGGAGTTGAACCAAAATTTCCAAATGGATAGGATAGGGTATTTCTATATGTGATAGATAATGTAAATGCAAAAATTTGTCTTCTAAAAAGGGAAATATTGAATGAATAGATCGTAAATTCTGAAACTTTGGTGTTTCTTTTTCTTTCGGACAAGATAATTCTCGTAGCGAGAATGGGATTTCTACAACGATCGCAAACCCCTCAGATAGAATCTGAGAATAAAACTCAGAATAAAAAAAATTGTTGTAATCCAACAATCGATCTTGGTTAGGATGATTAACCGAGTTAATCCAAAAATTCTGCTGATACATTCGAATAATTAAACGTTTCACAAGTAGTGAACTAAATTTATTGTTATTACAACTAACAATTTCCACGGGTTCGGAATCATTTAATCCATAATCATGGGCAAATGCATAAATATACTCCTGAAAGAGAAGTGGATAGACAAAGTATTGTTGACGAGATTTCTGTTTTTCTGAATACCCTTCGAATTTTTCCATTTGTATTTCTACTTGAATCAGAAAGAAGAAGCATTTCTCGGTTTATCAAATGATGATACATAGTGCAATATGGTCAGAACAGGGTGTTGCATTTTTGAATACAAACCCTGGAAAGAAAGGGAGTCTAATCCACAGATCTTTTCCTTTTCTATCCAATTAGTTTATGTTTGTTCTAATTACAAAAGAGAACAAATCTTTTATTTTTGCAGGCCAATCGCTCTTTTGACTTTGGAATACAGTCTCTTTATCAATATACTGCTTCTTTTACACATTCAATCCATAACATCCCTTTTCAATCCATAATCAAGAATAATTAGGATTTCTAAAAAAAAAAAAGAAAAAATCAAGGGTCCGCTCATAGGAAAACCCAACCTTTCCCCGCATCAGGCACTAATCTATTTTTAACGTCTAATTAGATCGGGGAATTATTTCAATTAAGAAGTTAAGCTCGTTGCTTTTTATTTTACCAGAATTGGAGCCAGACTCTATCCATTTATTCACTAGACCCAGAAAATCGGAATTTTTTTATTCCATTCCTAAAATCCAAAATAAGAATTTGATTTTATTACGACATGCTATTTTTTCCATTCATTACCCTTGAGGATCAGTCGTGGTCTTCTAGACTCTACCAAGAGTCTGGACGAATTTGTTGCTTCATCCAAATGTGTAAAAGATCATAGTCGCACTTAAAAGCCGAGTACTCTACCATTGAGTTAGCAACCCAGAAAAAATAGGATCTTAGATACGATCGAAACCCAAAAATCAATGGAATTACACCGCACGCTCCTGTCAAAACATTGAACTAGCAAGACATCAAAAGAAAGATTTTATCCCCCATTAAAAACACTCAAATGCCAAAATGAACAGGTCCGGTTAAATTTCACTAAGGTTAAAAAAAGAGCGGCTCCAATCACGATGGCAAAATTGTCATTTTTTTAGCAATTTTTATTTCTTTAAATTTCTTTAAATAAAATAAAAAAATCTTGTATGAGAGTACATGCAAGAGGGACAACCCTATCATTTGAGCGAAGTGTAGGCAGAAAAACCTAATATGGAGTGAGGATAAAGAGACCTATCTATCTACAAATTCTATTTGTTCAATAGACCTTTGTCAATGGAAATACAATAGTAAGAAAACAAATTAGATATAAAAAGTAAATAAAATAAAGGCTTATGTTGGATTGGCACGACATAAATCCAGTCAAAAATAGGACTAAGAAAGAGGCAAATTGTGTCTAAATAATTAGACAGCGAGGGATACTAGTGATCCCTGTCCTACTTTTTTATTCATTTAGTTCTTCAATTAACTCAAAGTTCCTTCTTTTTCTTTAAAGAATTCTGCCTTCCTTAAAATATCATAAACAGTTCTTGTAGGTTGAGCACCCTTTTCAAGGAAATAGAGAATAGCTGGAACATTTAAACAAGTTTGATTCTTTATCGGATCATAAAAACCTACTTTTCGAAGATCTCTTCCTTCTCTTCGAGATCGAACATCAATTGCAACGATTCGATAGACAGCTTATTGGGATAGATGTAGCTAAACAATGCCCCCCCTAGAAACGTATAGGAGGTTTTCTCCTCATACGGCTCGAGAAAATGATTCAAATTTATGTCTATAATACAAGTAGATAGAAATTAGACTATGACTTGCATTAATTTCCTTACAGAAAAAACAAATTTCATTTATACTCATGACTCAAGTTGGCTAATTTTGACTGACAGACTTAAAAGGAAAAATCCTTCGAAATTTTTTGAGTCGTCTCTAAACTCTTTTCTTTGTCTCATCTCGAACGAATTGACTTTTATTCCTTATTCTGATCCAATTCAATTGTTGAGACAATTTTATTGTTGAGACAGTTGAAAATCGCGTTTACTTGTTCCGGAATTCTTTATCTTTGATTTGTGAAATCCTTGGGTTTAGACATTACTTCGGGAATTCCTATTCTTTTTTCTTTCAAAAGAGTAGCAACATACCCTTTTTTTCTTATTTCCTTCGATAAAGCATTTCTCTCTTCTATAGAAATCGAATATGAGCGATTGATTTTGATAGACTTTTAATTGAAAGAATTTTTCCAATCTTCCAAAATTGGACTTTCTTCTTTTTTTAACCTTTCGACTTCTATATTAAGGATAGACTGACAAAGTTGGCCTAATTTATTAGTTTTCACTAACCCTAGATTCTTTCCCTTGATAAAAAAGAAATTCTGTCCTCTCGAGCTCCATCGTGTACTATTTACTTACAAACAACCCAGCGCAAATTAGGTTCGGGACGAATAGAACAGACTATGTCGAGCCAAGAGCATTTTCATTACTATGGAAAATGATGGATAGCAAAATCCACAATCGATCATGTCCTTCAAGTCGCACGTTGCTTTCTACCACATCGTTTTAAACGAAGTTTCACCATAACAAACATTCCTCTAATTTCATTGCAAAGTGGTATAGGGAATTGATCCAATATGGATGGGATCATGAATAGTCATTGGTTTAGTTTAGTTTTTTGTATACTAATTCAAACTTGCTATCTATGGAAAAATATGGATAAAAGAAATAAGTATTTATCGGGGAAGACTCCGCAAAGATCCAATTTATTTAAACCCATATTCTATCATATGAAGGAAACATAGTTCGAAAAAGACGAATAAACAAGTTTGCTTAAGACTTATTTATTATTGAATTTCCATCCTCAACAGAGGACTCGAGATGGTCAATCCTGAAATGAGAAGAGAAGGATCGACTCTTCTCCAACAAATAAACTATCAACCTCAAAAAAATTTAATTAATTTAATTACTATATTTGAATTAGATTAGCAATATATTTTTCCGTAACAAAAACAATTAACTATTAACTAAATAAACTATTCCAATGAAAAGATTGAAAGTTTTTTGGTAGTTATAGAATTCTCGTACTTCTTCGACTCGAATACCAAAAGAAAGAAAAAAATGAAGTAAAAAAAAAACACACATTTCGTGTAAAGTAAAATTAAGGTCTTTGCTTTTACTTATAGCATTCTTTCTTTTACCTAAAAGAAGCAACTCCAAATCAAAAATTAGGAGAAGTATGATTTTTTGAATCCATTCTATCCAACGAACAGTTCTTACCTTATCCTTACCAGAATGGATCATTCTGGATATTTAAAGAATCACAGATCGAGATCGTTTTCGCTTAACCAAAGAAGGACCCTTTTTGCTAATAATATAATACAACAAAAATCTATCTCTATCATAAAGGGATAGGTCTCATTTTTTATACAGTGTTTTACGTATAGACCAAATTTTTCATGAAAATAAAGATATTCAATTTGACTGGACTTGACACTTGATTATGTTTTCTGAGAAAGAAAATGAATGCTTAGAAATGCATCTAATCTAAGAGTTCATAAAAGATAATTATTCTCTTTAATATTAATAAACTTTCTTTTGTCTCGTGCGGGGTACAGTACGATTTCATCTTTCGTTTCATCAGAAAAATCTGGGACGGAAGGATTCGAACCTCCGAGTAACGGGACCAAAACCCGCTGCCTTACCACTTGGCCACGCCCCATTTCGGGTTTTATGCGACACTAATAAACACTATTATGTTTATTTGTTTTGTTATTCGTCAATCCCACTTCAATTACATAAAAAATGAGGGATACTCTCTTGCTAGGATTCTAGACATGCAGATAATATAGAATCCAAAAAATGCATTGATCATTACATGGAATTCTATTAAGATATTATATGAAAGTCGAATTTATTCCATTCTCATTTGAGAGTGCGAATACAAGGAGGTATTTTGCGTTTGGGAAAGTCCGAAGAAAAAAGGATTTAGAATCCGCCTTTTCCTTTTTCCCTTAGAAAAATAACTCAATCAAAATCCAATTATCTACTCTACAAGAACGAAATGCTTGTTATGCCTAATATACTTAGTTTAACCTGTATCTGTTTTAATTCTGTTCTTTATCCGACTAGTTTTTTCTTCGCCAAATTGCCCGAAGCTTATGCCATTTTCAACCCAATCGTGGATGTTATGCCTGTCATACCTGTACTCTTTTTTCTATTAGCCTTTGTTTGGCAAGCTGCTGTAAGTTTTCGATGAAATCTTTACTACTCTGTCTGCCAAATTGAATGATGTATTCATTCCAAAAAAATTCTAAAAATGGATAAAAGCCGAGAAGTCTTATCTTATATTATGAACCTTCAATTCTAAAATTCAAATTCTTCTACATTGAATGTATAACTGCAGCAATAAATTTGGATCAGCCTTTCTACCCCCTGCACCTACGTTGAGCAGGTACCTTTAGGTACCCACACAATACCTAACCTAATTTTTGATATTGATAAGAGTGCTTATTATAAATCAATTCTTGAAAAAAATTGCAAGAATTGATTTTTGCATTTTTAGGTGTCAAAATAAACAAAACCCATCCTAATGGATCCGTGTGGTAAGGAAAAAGGGTAATCTATTCCTTAAAAAAAAAATCTTGGAGATTATGTAATGCTTACTCTCAAACTTTTTGTTTATACAGTAGTGATATTCTTTGTTTCCCTCTTTATCTTTGGATTCTTATCTAATGACCCAGGACGTAATCCTGGGCGTGAGGAGTAAAAATCCAAATTTTTTTGGAATTTTTTCTTACAAATTGGATTTGTTTCGTACATTTATCTATGAGAAAATCCGGGGGTCAGAATTCCTTCCAATTCGAAAGTCCCAAATGATCCGAGGGGGCGGAAAGAGAGGGATTCGAACCCTCGGTACAAAAAAATTGTACAACGGATTAGCAATCCGCCGCTTTAGTCCACTCAGCCATCTCTCCCCGTTCCAAATCGAAAGGTTTCCGTGATATGACAGAGGCAAGAAATAACGATTGCAAAAAATCCTTCCTTTTTCTTTCAAAAGTCCATAAAAATTATATTGCCAATTCCATTTTAGTTATATTCTTTTTTCTTAATGTTAATAAAAAAAAGAAGAAAATTCTTGTTTTTTCTTTCTAAAATTCGATATTGGCTGAGAAACAATCAGATAGATTTTCTCTTCAGCGGGCATTTCCATATAGGACTTGTTATTGTTATAATAAAACAAGCAGGTTATATAAAAAAGAAAAAACTCTTTTTTCGATTATTTATCAACAAAGCAAAAAGGGTTCTTATCAAACCCACCATAAAATCGGAAAGAAATATAAAGTAAGTAGACCTGACTCCTTGAATGATGCCTCTATCCGCTATTCTGATATATAAATTCGATGTAGATGAAATTGTATAAGCGGATTTTTTGTATTTCCTTAGACTTAGACCGCGCAAGGCAAGAATTTTTCGCTATTTACGATTTCATATTCTTGTTACTAGATGTTCTATAGGAATAAGAAAAAATCGCAACTCCTTTCCGCTACACATAAAAATTTATTTCGAAAGTCAAATTTTTTCAATATCTTTCCTTTTTTTTTCAGAATCCTATTTTTGTTCTCCCACCCATGCAATAGAAAGCGAGTGGGAAAAGAGGGGTTACTTTTATTTTCATTTTTCCCTTAAAGGATAGGCTTTGAAATAGGAGTCATGGAATAATGCTGAATTCAAATGTTTATTTCTATAGTATAAGAAAAACTAATCGAATCAAATTCATGGATTTACCACGACCTCGGTTGTGACCCCATAGATAAAAATGCAAAATTTCTATCTTCGAGACCTTTGAAAAAGGGCATTGAACGAGAAAGAAATCGTCCACAGATAATTAAACTATCCTATGCCTTGGAAGTGATACGAGGTGCTCGGAAATGGTTGAAGTAATTGAATAGGAGGATCACTATGACTATAGCCCTTGGTAGAGTTACTAAAGAAGAAAATGATCTATTTGATATTATGGACGACTGGTTACGAAGGGACCGTTTCGTTTTTGTAGGATGGTCTGGCCTATTGCTCTTTCCTTGTGCTTATTTCGCTTTAGGGGGTTGGTTTACAGGGACCACTTTTGTAACTTCTTGGTATACCCATGGATTGGCTAGTTCCTATTTGGAAGGTTGTAATTTCTTAACCGCGGCAGTTTCCACCCCTGCCAATAGTTTAGCACACTCTTTGTTGCTACTATGGGGTCCGGAAGCGCAAGGGGATTTTACTCGTTGGTGTCAATTAGGGGGTCTGTGGACTTTTGTCGCTCTCCATGGGGCTTTTGCACTAATAGGTTTCATGTTACGTCAATTTGAACTTGCTCGGTCTGTTCAATTGCGGCCTTATAATGCAATTTCATTCTCTGCTCCAATCGCTGTTTTTGTTTCCGTATTCCTTATTTATCCACTGGGGCAATCTGGTTGGTTCTTTGCGCCGAGTTTTGGCGTAGCAGCGATATTTCGATTCATCCTCTTTTTCCAAGGATTTCATAATTGGACGTTGAACCCATTTCATATGATGGGAGTTGCCGGAGTATTAGGCGCGGCTCTGCTATGCGCTATTCATGGGGCGACTGTAGAAAACACTCTATTCGAGGACGGTGATGGTGCAAATACCTTCCGCGCTTTTAACCCAACTCAAGCTGAAGAAACTTATTCAATGGTTACTGCTAACCGCTTTTGGTCCCAAATCTTTGGTGTTGCTTTTTCCAATAAACGTTGGTTACATTTCTTTATGCTATTTGTACCCGTCACCGGTTTATGGATGAGTGCTATTGGCGTAGTCGGCCTGGCTCTGAACCTACGTGCCTATGACTTCGTTTCCCAGGAAATCCGTGCAGCGGAAGATCCTGAATTTGAGACTTTCTACACCAAAAATATTCTTTTAAATGAGGGTATTCGT